TTTTTTCTATATTTTTAGAGAGAGAGAATTGATATATGATCTATTTGAAGCTGCTACAGGTATGCGAATGATGCATAATTACTTTCGCATCGGAGGAGTAGCCGCCGATCTACCTTATGGATGGATCGATAAATGTTTAGATTTCTGTGATTATTTTTTACGAGGAGTTGTTGAATATCAACAACTTATTACACAGAATCCCATTTTTATAGAACGAGTTGAAGGAGTCGGTTTTATTAGCGGAGAAGAAGCAGTAAATTGGGGCTTATCGGGACCGATGTTACGAGCTTCTGGAATACAATGGGATCTTCGTAAAGTTGATCCTTATGAGTCTTACAACCAATTTGATTGGAAAATCCAATGGCAAAAAGAAGGGGATTCATTAGCTCGCTATTTAGTACGAATGGGTGAAATGAGGGAATCCATCAAAATTATTCAACAGGCTGTAGAGAAAATTCCTGGGGGTCCTTATGAGAATTTAGAAGTCCGACGCTTTAAGAAAGCAAAGAATTCCGAATGGAATGATTTTGAATATCGATTTCTTGGTAAAAAACCTTCGCCCAATTTTGAATTGTCAAAGCAAGAGCTTTATGTAAGAGTGGAAGCTCCAAAAGGTGAATTAGGAATTTATCTGGTAGGAGATGATAGTCTTTTCCCCTGGAGATGGAAAATTCGTCCACCTGGTTTTATTAATTTGCAAATTCTTCCTCAACTAGTTAAAAAAATGAAATTGGCTGATATCATGACGATATTAGGTAGTATAGATATCATTATGGGGGAAGTTGATCGTTGAAATGATAATAGATAGGGTAGAGGTAGAAACTATCAATTCTTTTTCGAAATCGGAATTATTAAAAGAAGTCTATGGACTGATATGGATTCTACCTATTTTGACCCTCCTACTGGGAATCACAATAGAAGTACTGGTAATTGTGTGGTTAGAAAGAGAAATATCCGCATCGATACAACAACGTATTGGTCCTGAATATGCTGGCCCCCTGGGACTGCTTCAAGCTATAGCCGATGGAACTAAGCTACTTTTTAAGGAGGATATCCTGCCATCCCGAGGAGATATTCCTTTATTTAGCATTGGACCCTCTATAGCAGTCATATCAATTTTATTAAGTTTTTTAGTTATCCCTTTAGGATATCATTTTGTTTTAGCCGATCTTAGTATTGGTGTTTTTTTATGGATTGCCATTTCAAGTATTGCTCCTATTGGTCTTCTTATGGCAGGATATAGCTCAAATAATAAATATTCTTTTTTAGGCGGTCTACGAGCTGCTGCTCAATCTATTAGTTATGAAATACCATTAACTTTTTGTGTGCTAGCAATATCTCTACGTGTGATTCGTTAAAATAGGATCTTTTTCCTCTAAAATCCATTGAATATTTATCTTCCTTTTCTTATTCTATATTCGGGTTGGTAAGTTAAACTAGATAGCTATATGAGTGAAACAAAACAGCTTATTAATTTGTAGTAAAAAGAAAAAATCTCATTTCCTACGTACAAGAAAAAAGTTGAAGTAAACATAAGCAGTGTAAACTCTTTACCCCAAGGTTGAGATTTTTTGATTAGTCATCATATCTTGAAGCGGGCAAGAATAAAGGATTCGCGATATGGAATTCCATTACTAGAATATTCCTAGTTATTACTATAACTTATAATCATAAGAGGAATCCATCAAAAGTTAGTGAGGGGTTAGGAACACTAAAGTACATAAAGGATTAGTAATGAGGAAATCTAAGGCATTAGAGATTTTTCCTCATAAAAGGAATCATAATAAGGACTTGAAATTGGTGGAAATGATCAAGTAGTACTTTCTTCGGATTCCGATCCAGAGTATGTTCCCATTCACTTGTTAAGGAAATGGCTATCAAGAACGAATTAACCCTTTATTCCTTTTTTCTTTTTAAGTACCCCTCCCGGGGGAAAGAAGAATAGGACAAAAGATATGGAATGCAATACAAAAAAAAGATCTTTATTTATTCTTTCCTTCCTCTATTCATATTCATACAGAATTCCTCATGAACTAATGCCCAATTCTTTTCATTTATTAATTGCTATAACGAGTGTTTTATTCCAAGATTAAGTTATTACTGAACAAAGAAAAATTCTCATTATATTATAAAGGACGAGATCAATTCGGAAGCGCTTTTTCTTATTCTAGCAGACGGAATTCCTTTGGTCTAATTTAGGACTTTCCAATCGATTTTATCTTACCTAATTCTATCTATGCCCAGGGGGATAATACCGAAATGAAACAACCCTTTCCTTTTTTCTGATCATAGAGAAGCCGTATGAAGCTAAGGTTTCATGTACGGTTTTGGAATAGCGGTGGGAACTGTGATGTTATCATCGACTATGATTATCTAACAGTTCAAGTACAGTTGATATAGTTGAAGCACAGTCAAAATATGGTTTTTTTGGATGGAATCTTTGGCGTCAGCCTATAGGTTTTCTGGTTTTTCTAATTTCTTCTTTGGCAGAATGTGAAAGATTACCCTTTGATTTACCAGAAGCAGAGGAAGAATTAGTAGCAGGTTATCAAACCGAATATTCCGGTATCAAATATGGTTTATTTTATCTTGTTTCTTACCTAAATTTATTAGTTTCCTCTTTATTTGTAACAGTTCTCTACTTAGGCGGGTGGAATTTCTCTATTCCCTATATATCCTTTTTTGGATTTTTCCAAATGAATAAAATGGTTGGAATTTTGGAAATGACAATGGGTATCTTTATTACATTAACTAAAGCTTATTTATTTCTCTTCATTTCTATCACAATAAGATGGACTTTACCCAGGATGAGAATGGATCAGTTATTAAATCTTGGATGGAAATTTCTTTTACCTATTTCCCTGGGCAATCTCTTATTAACAACTTCTTCCCAACTTGTTTCACTATAAATAAGATAATACAATAATAGTAAGAATATTTTCAACACAAAAATTCTCTCAAACAAGAGAAAGAAACATACCTTTTTCATAGATATTTATAATATGTTCCCTATGGTAACTGGGTTCATGAGTTATGGTCAACAAACAATACGCGCTGCAAGGTACATTGGTCAAAGTTTCATAATTACCTTATCCCATACAAATCGTTTACCTATAACGATTCACTACCCTTATGAAAAATCAATTACATCGGAGCGTTTCCGGGGGCGAATCCACTTTGAATTTGATAAATGTATTGCTTGTGAAGTATGTGTTCGCGTATGCCCGATAGATCTACCCCTTGTGGATTGGAGATTTGAAAAGGATATTAAAAGGAAACAATTGCTTAATTATAGTATTGATTTTGGAGTTTGTATATTTTGTGGTAATTGTGTTGAGTACTGTCCGACAAGCTGTTTATCAATGACTGAAGAATATGAACTTTCTACTTATGATCGTCATGAATTGAATTACAATCAAATTGCTTTGAGTCGGTTACCAATCTCCATAATGGGAGATTACACAATTCAAACAATTAGGAATTCGACTCAAAGTAAAATAGACGAAGAAAAATCTTTGAATTCAAGAACGATTACTAATTACTAGGATTTTTCTTTTTTGTTAGAAAAATCCAATAGTTCTTTACTAACTATAAAGAAAAACGAATAACTACTGCTTATTGCAAATTATTCCTGATTTAAAATGAGAGTTGATTTTCGTGATGTGATTTCTAACTATACAACTTATATACAAAAAATATCCTAATCCCTTTTTCCTTCCTTGAATCTTTTAGTTTTAGTCAGTTCATGAAAAATTTTATACTATTAATTTATTCTTATCCATAATGGATTTACCTGGACCAATACATGAGATTCTTGTGCTATTTGGGGAATTTTTTCTTCTACTAGGGGGCATAGGAGTAGTATTACTTACCAACCCAATTTATTCTGCCTTTTCGCTGGGATTAGTTCTTATTTGTATATCCTTATTCTATATTTTATTGAATTCCTACTTTGTAGCTGTCGCACAACTTCTTATTTATGTGGGAGCCATAAATGTCTTGATTATATTTGCCGTAATGTTCATAGATGGCTCAGAATGGTCTAAAAATAAGAATTATTGGACTATTGGAGATGGGTTCACTTCACTCGTTTGTATAACTATTCTTTTTTCACTAATGACTACTATCCCAGATACGTCATGGTATGGAATTCTTTGGACTACAAGATCAAACCAAATAGTAGAACAGGGTCTCATAAATAACGTTCAACAAATTGGGATTCATTTAGCAACTGATTTTTATCTTCCGTTTGAACTCATTTCCATAATTCTTCTAGTTTCTTTAATAGGTGCAATTACTATGGCTCGGCAATAAGAAATACTTAGAATGAGTCAAAATTCTTAGAATTTCAAATCTAAAATAAGTAACTAAAATAAATAACTAAAGAATCACAATTTTGATTTAGTAAAACCCATCTACTGCCAACAAATACCTTCTTTTCTCTTTTGTTGTGTAATTGTTCTATTCTAATTAATTGAATCGGTTCAATTCTTGTCCTCATATTGAAATGAATTGAGATTGATAAGGAGTTAGTTAATGATGTTTGAGCATGTACTTTTTTTGAGTGTCTATTTATTTTCGATTGGTATCTATGGATTGATCACAAGCCGAAACATGGTTAGAGCTCTAATATGTCTTGAACTTATACTGAATTCAATTAATCTAAATCTCGTAACATTTTCTGATCTATTTGATAGTCGCCAATTAAAAGGAGACATTTTCGCAATTTTTGTTATAGCCCTTGCGGCTGCTGAAGCAGCTATTGGACTATCCATTCTTTCTTCCATCCATCGTAACAGGAAATCAACTCGTATCAATCAATCTAATTTTTTGAATAATTAGACTTTTGAATAATTAGACATAGAATCCTCTAAACAAATAAACAAAGGCGCACATATAATGATAATATAAAATTCAAATATTAAGATGAATAGAAATCGAATACTATTTTCTTATTATTTTATTATTTTAGAATATCTATTTTTTGAGTAGGTTATTGTATAGTATTCTTTTTTACTTATTGAATTTTTGCAATTCATTGATATTGCAATTTGAATATTGCAATAATTTATATTGAAAAGACGATAGCCAATTTATTGGCTAGTTCGAATTCGTATGTACAATTCGTATAATTATGATTGTTGAAGCCCAAAATTCAAGTCTCTTGGCTCTTTTCACGCTTTCTCACAAACGGATTAAGAAATATATTGCATTATTTATTTGTTGAAGTTTGGATAAACCATTGCTTCGTCTGGTGCCTACAATACATATGACTCATATAGTACTAATTTCATTTTTACCAGATCGAAAATTTTTATGTTGAAAAGGAAAATTTATAGATCCAATGTCACATTCCGTAAAAATTTATGATACATGTATAGGATGCACTCAATGTGTACGAGCTTGTCCAACAGATGTATTAGAAATGATACCCTGGGATGGGTGTAAAGCCAAGCAAATTGCTTCTGCCCCGAGAACCGAAGATTGTGTGGGTTGTAAGAGATGCGAATCTGCCTGCCCAACAGATTTTTTAAGTGTCCGCGTTTATTTAGGGCCTGAAACAACCCGCAGCATGGCTCTATCTTATTGATACGTTACAAAAAACTCCACTTGAATCGTCTGATTCCTCTTTACCGAAGAAGCCTGTGCTCGAAATAAGCGAGCACGGGCTTTTCTGGTCAAAACGTATCTTGTCTTTATCACTTTATCATGAGTTATTTTCCTTGGTTAACAATACTTGTTGTTTTGCCGATATTTGCAGGTTCATTAATTTTCTTTTTACCTCATAGGGGAAACAAAATCGTTAGGTGGTATACTATATCTATTTGTTTATTAGAATTCCTTCTAATGACTTATGCATTCTGTTATCATTTCCAATTGGAGGATCCCTTAATCCAATTAAAGGAGGATTCTAAATGGATAGATGTCTTTGATTTCCACTGGAGATTGGGAATCGATGGACTTTCATTAGGATCTATTTTATTGACAGGATTTATCACTACTTTAGCTACTTTAGCAGCTTGGCCGGTTACCCGGAATTCGCGATTATTCTATTTCCTGATGCTAGCAATGTATAGTGGTCAAATAGGATTATTTTCTTCGCGAGACCTTTTACTTTTTTTTATCATGTGGGAGTTAGAATTAATTCCTGTTTACTTACTTTTATCCATGTGGGGGGGAAAGAGGCGTCTGTATTCAGCTACAAAGTTTATTTTGTATACTGCAGGCGGTTCCATTTTTTTCTTAATCGGAGTTCTAGGTATGGGCTTATATGGTTCCAACGAACCAAGATTAGATTTGGAAAGATTAATTAATCGATCATACCCTGCAACATTGGAAATACTATTTTATTTGGGCTTCCTTATTGCTTATGCTGTCAAATTGCCAATTATACCCCTACATACGTGGTTACCAGATACCCATGGGGAAGCGCATTACAGTACATGTATGCTTTTAGCGGGAATCCTATTAAAGATGGGAGCATACGGATTGATTCGGATCAATATGGAATTGTTACCTCATGCTCATTATCTATTTTCCCCCTGGTTGGTAATAATAGGAGCGATGCAAATAATCTATGCAGCTTCAACTTCTCTTGGTCAACGAAATTTCAAAAAAAGAATAGCCTATTCCTCCGTATCTCACATGGGTTTCATAATTATAGGAATTGGTTCCATAACCAACATTGGACTCAATGGAGCTATTTTACAAATACTATCCCATGGATTTATTGGTGCTACACTTTTTTTCTTGGCGGGAACGGCTTGTGATAGAATGCGTCTTGTTTATCTCGAAGAACTGGGGGGGATATCTATCCCAATGCCGAAAATTTTTACCATGTTTAGTAGCTTTTCAATGGCTTCTCTTGCCTTACCAGGAATGAGCGGTTTTGTTGCAGAATTAGTAGTATTTTTTGGACTAATTACTAGTCCCAAATTTCTGTTAATGCCAAAAATGCTAATTACTTTTGTAATGGCAATTGGAATGATATTAACTCCTATTTATTTATTATCTATGTTACGCCAGATGTTCTATGGATACAAGCTATTTCATGTTCCAAACGCAAATTTTGTGGATTCTGGACCGCGAGAACTCTTTCTTTTAATCTGTATCTTTTTACCAGTAATAGGAATTGGTATTTATCCAGATTTTGTTCTCTCGCTATCCGTTGACAGGGTAGAGGCTCTCTTATCCAATTATTATCCTAAATAGGATTTTTTTTTTTAACTAGTCCGCTCTATACTCTATATTCCATAGTGGAAAAACCAAATAATTCAGAAAAAAGTAAAAAAGTCTAAGTCTAATTAGATATATCTCGAATTTTTGAGAACCCTTTGAGAAGGCGTTCAAGGGGTTCTCAAATCAAACAAAAATGGAAAAACTTTCATTTCATGAAGGTTTTATGTTATGTAATCATTTAGATGGTAATGTAAATGAACCATAACTATGTAAACCTATTCCTAATAGATTGATACCAAAATAGCAGATCCAAATTATAAGAAATCCTATTGAAGCTACAAGTGCGGAATTCGTACCCTTCCAATTTGGATTTGTTCTACTATGTAAATAAATTGCGAATATGGTCCAAGTAATAAATGCCCAAGTTTCCTTAGGATCCCAATTCCAATAGGATCCCCACGCCTCATTAGCCCATACTGCTCCACAAAGAATACCTATGGTTAAAAGGGTAAACCCTAGGCTAATGACACGATAACTCCAAGAATCCAAACGCTCAGTTAATTGATATTTGTAATAATTTGAAAATGAAGGAAAAGAGGTGTTTTTTAAAGCACTTCTTTTTGCATAGAAATATTCAATCTCACTAAACTCACTAAAGAAAAATGTTTTAAGTAAAACATTTTTTTTCTTTTTAGAAAAGAAATCGAAATTCTTTCGAAATTTAATGATTAGAAGAGCGGCGGATAATAAGGATCCGCACAAAAGAGTTGCATAGCTTAGTAACATCATACTGACATGCATCATTAACCACTGAGATTGTAGAGCAGGTACTAGTATTGTGGATTGATGCATTTCAGTTAAAAGACCCGACGTGGCAAAGCCTTGCGTTAAAATAGTACTTGGCGTAGTTATTGTGCTTAAATCATTTTTAGAGTTCTGTATCTTAGGAATCGTATGAAGAATATACAGAGCCCATGAAAGGAAGATCAATGACTCATATAAATTACTTAATGGAAAATGTCCCGAAGAAGCCCAACGAGAAACTAAGAATCCTGTTATAGATAAAAAAGTTGCTATCATTCCTTTTTCTGACGAATCATGTAATCCCCCAAGTTCACGAACTAATAAGGTTATCAAATGAATCGTAATCACAATTGAAATAGTTGAGAAAGAGATATGAGTTAGTATATGTTCTAAAGTTGCAAATAGCATAAGGAGAAGGTCCCATTACAAAATTGGAAATTTCGAATTGAATCCATTTTCTAATCTATTGTATTCTTTTTCGAGAATGCCGCCACTCGGACTCGAACCGAGATGCTTGAGCACTGCTTCCTAAGAGCAGCGTGTCTACCAATTTCACCATGGCGGCTAACTTGAAATAATAGGGAACTTAAAAGAATAATAGTTATTCTCTGGCAAATCGTCGAGATTGGGAGAGTCCATAGAATTTAGGAACATTAGAATCTTCATTAAAATAGACTTCGTTTGGTAGTATCGTTGCGGATTTTTTTAACAAAAAACTCTTGCTTTGCTCAATAGAAACAAAGCTTGAAAGAGTTGGAACTGTTTTTTCTCAGTTGCAATATAGAACTAATTTTTTTCTAATTAGTTTCTCATTGAAATTTTTTCAAATCTTTCAATGCAATGGACAAAATCCAAAAAACCTTTTCTATCTATCCATTAGAATTTCTAGAATTTCATCATTAAATACAAAGAATTTTGGATTTTAGCAAAATTTCTAGAATGAAAGCCTTTATTCTCTTATTAATACGATTTACCAAGCCTAAACCAATTTATTTGTGGATTTTGGATAAGATAGGTAGAAGTTGTAAGTCCTATTGCAAGAATACTCTACTTTTCATAATAGAATCCTCATAATAAAATATGAGGATTCTATTATGAAAAGTTCGTTGATAGGAAAAGAATACTTAGGACACAGTATAGCAAAAACTTTTGTTCTATATATCAGAGGGGTTAGTTCTAAGAATATTGTACCGAGGAATTCGACACATAAAAGTACATTCATTAATTAATCCGAATTATTCATATTAAATAATTGGAATTTCTTTTGGATAGGTCAATTCAAATTATTCCAAAACCAGATTATTTGTTTGTTGCCCAGAAAAACCCTTTGGTTTTGGATGCTCGCTGCCGCTGGAAAATGATCTTGATTTTGCTAAAGAATAAGATTGTACTATGGAAAAATAAGTCTTTTTCTTCCAAAGATTTTTACGAATACGCTTTTTTGACATCGAAGTACGTTTTTTTGGAACTGCCATTTAAAAAGGAGATTACTTTTTTTCTAGTTGTATGTGAAAGACATCTATTGCCGCAAATCAATCCTTCTTTCTGCTTTTTCTTAGTATTTATACTTAGATACTGAACTGAAATTCTGAATTCTTTTTTATTTCATTTTCTCTAATGCGGATAAGACAAGAATTTTTTAGCATATTTTTCATTTAGCATATTTTTCATATATATTTTGGATTTTGTTTTAATAATATAGAATATATACAAAGGTTTTCTATTTAAATCAATTTATATATCAAGTATACTTCATATATAGATATATGGTACGGGGGTCTATCCCCCATATAAGATGGGGGGATAAAAGGAAGGGAAAATTCAAATAGTTAATTAAGTTCAGAATGGTATTCCATAATTGAATTCCAATCAAAACAAAAAAAATAGTTAGTCTCTTAAACAAGACATTCTAAAACTTAGGTAATTCTAGTCATTAGGATTTCAGTTCTATATGAAGTAAGGAATATTCGAGAATTTCCTATAAACATAGGTTTTCATTGGAATTCAATCAATCAGTTACGAAACATGAGAGTTGCTTCATCTTCATTGTAATAGAAAGAAATACAAAAATGAATAAAAAAATGAATAGAAAGTAAAATGATTCAATCCTTTTTTATATTTTAATAAATATCCTTCTTTAGATAATAACTAAGTAACAAAGTTATTTGATTAACTTTTTGAATTTAACCAAGTAAACCCATTCTTCATTTTTGATTATTTCAATGAGAGAAATTTGGAAAAATGAAGAATTCCAGTATTTTGTCTTATTCTTTTTTTTTTATTCCTTCAGAAAGAGATAAGAATTGGTTTGGTGAATCGGAAACAATTTTATTTTATAAAAAAATTGAAGTAAAAATTTCCATTTCTTTTCTTATGGAACATACATATCAATATGCATGGGTAATCCCTCTTCTCCCACTTCCAGTTATTATGTCAATGGGGTTTGGACTTATTCTTATTCCGACAGCAACAAAAAATCTTCGTCGCATATGGGCTTTTCCTAGTGTTTTACTCTTAAGTATAGCTATGGTATTCTCAGTTCACCTATCTATTCAACAAATAAATGGAAGTTCTATCTATCAATACCTATGGTCTTGGACCGTCAATAATGATTTTTCCTTAGAATTTGGATACTTGATCGACCCGCTTACTTCTATTATGTTAATACTAATTACTACAGTAGGAATCCTCGTTCTTATTTATAGTGACGATTATATGTCTCACGATGAAGGATATTTGAGATTTTTTGTTTATATAAGTTTTTTCAATACTTCCATGTTGGGATTGGTTACTAGTTCCAATTTGATACAAATTTATTTTTTTTGGGAACTTGTGGGAATGTGTTCCTATTTATTGATAGGCTTTTGGTTTACACGGCCAATTGCAGCGAGTGCTTGTCAAAAAGCTTTTGTAACTAATCGTGTAGGGGATTTTGGTCTGTTATTAGGAATTTTAGGTTTTTTTTGGATAACAGGTAGTTTAGAGTTTCGGGATTTGTTCAAAATAGCTAATAACTGGATTCCTAATAATGGGATTAATTCCTTACTTACTACTTTGTGTGCTTTTTTATTATTCCTTGGTGCAGTTGCAAAATCTGCACAATTCCCTCTTCACGTATGGTTACCCGATGCTATGGAAGGACCCACTCCCATTTCGGCTCTTATACACGCAGCAACTATGGTTGCTGCGGGGATTTTTCTTCTAGCTCGACTTCTTCCTCTTTTCATATCCCTACCTTTAATAATGAGTTTCATTTCTTTAGTAGGTACAATAACACTCTTCTTAGGAGCTACTTTAGCTCTTGCTCAGAGAGATATTAAAAGAAGCTTAGCCTATTCTACAATGTCTCAATTGGGTTATATGATGTTAGCTCTAGGTATAGGTTCTTATCAAGCTGCTTTATTCCATTTGATCACTCATGCTTATTCGAAAGCTTTATTGTTCTTGGGATCCGGATCCATTATTCATTCAATGGAACCTCTTGTTGGATATTCACCAGATAAAAGTCAGAATATGGTTCTTATGGGTGGTTTAAGAAAATACGTTCCAATTACAAGAACTACTTTTTTATGGGGTACGCTTTCTCTTTGTGGTATTCCACCTCTTGCTTGCTTCTGGTCCAAAGATGAAATCCTTAGTAATAGTTGGTTGTATTCACCCTTTTTTGGAATAATAGCCTCTTTTACTGCAGGATTAACTGCGTTTTATATGTTTCGGATATATTTACTTACTTTTGATGGGTACCTGCGTGTTCATTTTCAAAATTACAGTAGCACTAAAGAGGGCTCGTTGTATTCAATATCCTTATGGGGAAAAAGGATACCCAAAGGAGTGAATAGAGATTTCATTTTATCAACAACGAAGAGTGGAGTTTCTTTTTTTTCACAAAATATATCCAAAATTCATGGTAATACAAGAAATAGGATAGGGTCCTTTAGTACTTCCTTTGGGGTTAAAAACACTTTTGTCTATCCTCATGAAACGGGAAATACTATGCTATTCCCTCTTTTTATATTACTGCTTTTTACTTTGTTCATTGGATCCATAGGAATCCATTTTGATAATGGAGTAATGGATAATGGAATAGCGGAGTTAACCATATTATCAAAGTGGTTAACTCCCTCAATAAGCTTTTTCCAGGAAAGTTCTAATTCTTCCATAAATTCATATGAATTTATCACTAATGCAATTTCTTCTGTAAGTCTAGCTATGTTTGGTCTATTCATAGCATATATCTTCTATGGATCTGCTTATTCTTTTTTTCAGAATTTATATTTAAAAAATTCCCTTGTAAAAGAGAGTCCGAAAAAGTCTTTTTTGGATCAAGTAAAAAAAAAGATATACAGTTGGTCATATAATCGTGGTTATATAGATATTTTCTATACTAGGGTCTTTACCCTGGGTATAAGAGGATTAACCGAACTAACGCAGTTTTTCGATAAGGGTGTCATTGATGGAATTACCAATGGGGTAGGTCTTGCTGGTTTTTGTATAGGAGAAGAAATTAAATATGTAGG